AGGGCGGTTAGAATTAAGGATTCATAAACAGGAATACCAAACCAAAAAACTCTATGGAATCGTGAAGGGCGGAATGAGCCCCGGGATCGAATCATATTCTTACATTCTATTGACTCTATTGACAATTTCGAAAAACTGTTGATACTATGCTCATAGTATGACGGCGGTCGGACACACATGCCCCCATCGTCTAGTGGTTCAGGACATCTCTCTTTCAAGGAGGCAGCGGGGATTCGACTTCCCCTGGGGGTAGGGTACTACAAAAGAAAGTTGATCGTGCATTATCAATAAGCCTAAAATTGAAAATAGAATTTATTTTTCCTGGGTCGATGCCCGAGGGGTTAATGGGGACGGACTGTAAATTCGTTGGCAATATGCCTACGCTGGTTCAAATCCAGCTCGGCCCAAGAATTCCATTTTTAAATATACATACCTCCATTTGTATTATTTACTTTACTTGATTTTTTTGTTCCAAAAAATTCCGATCTAGATTCATATCAGTATCTGTAAGTATAAAAAAGAAAGTCGAAGGAAACGAGAAAATAAATCTTTTTTTATTGAAAAATTGATGCTCAATCAATATGAATCGGTTTGGAAATAAGGAAAGAATCACCAGTAATGTAATTCGTGTCGCTCTCACTAAAAAGGAAAGTGCATAGTTATATAGTTATGTAGATATCACTATATCACTCGTGTCTCTGTTACAACACGAAAATTTTTTTAAATGGGTTTGAATTAAATCCTAAAAATATTAATGCGGTAGACCCTATTTCCCTGGGATTGTAGTTCAATTGGTCAGAGCACCGCCCTGTCAAGGCGGAAGCTGCGGGTTCGAGCCCCGTCAGTCCCGATGGATCCAATAAATACATCAACTCACCTCTCCATTTTCATTTTTTGGCAAAAGAGGTACACTCAACACTCAAATGAATATAATTTAGGTCATTCGCAATAGGAATTTTTTTCTTTTTTCGTTATTTCTCATCAAACACAAACAAATATATATATATATATATAAATTTGCATTACTTCAATGAGTACTTATTGGTGGGAGAGAGATATAATTGGATTAGTCCAATTATTGGCAACATCATATTCAGGATTTCGAGGGATAGCGTACTGGGTCTGGTCTGGAAATTTATTGCCTCTATCTAATGGAATAAAGTATCATTTCTTGTACACTCCAAAATTGGATTTGAGTTACCCCGAAAAGGGCTTTTCCGATTAAAAACCTCTCCCCTTCTAGTTCCGATTTTTTGTAGTCTCAATGACTCAAACTAACTCCTTTTTTAAAATCTATCTCATTCAAATTTTACACCGAACTTTTTTTCATATATCTATATGCTAGTACTAATCCAAGAAAAGAGAATATTAAAAGAAGAAATTTTTTTATAGAAGATTAGATCTTTTATACCGGAATTTGGCTTTTTCACAATTTTCTTTTTCTTGTAATAAAAAGAAAATTATATCATAAAAAAAATAGGAGTTTCGAGTTTAACTCCCGCCCCCTTTTTGTTTTACTTCTATTGTTGTTATTTTTGTGGGGTTTGTTATCAATGCAATGTAAATGGAAAAGGGTCAGATGATACTTCATCCGATGATTGTCCAAGGAAGACAGTAGGTTGTATAAAGACTGTAAAAGACTAAAAAAAACAGATTTCTTGATTCGATTACGAATTACATTTTCTATTGAGTATGGATAAAGGATCTTCCTATGTTATACTATTTAATTCGCGACGGCGAAGTGATTTGATAGCCCAGATATTGTTATGCATAATATTGATGCGATTCAATATCATCGAGATGTAATTCATCCCATTGAATTTACACGCGGAATTTTGATTATCTCTATGGGATTAAATCCCGAGTTATTGCGAATTAAAAACCACTTAGATTATGGAAGTAAATATTCTCGCATTTATTGCTACTGCACTCTTCATTCTAGTTCCTACTGCTTTTTTACTTATCATATATGTAAAAACGGTCAGCCAAAACAATTAATCTGAATGAAACTTGACTTCTTAGGTCTTTAGCAATGATAATTATTTAAGAAAAAAAGGATTCCAATTTCGTTTCTTAAATCTTCAATTAAATACGCAGGCTAGAATCACCAGTATTCTATGAGATTTTATTATAATATGGTAGAAAGAACTATATCAATCTTTCTACCATATTTTTTATTAGATTTGCGGTTTTGTAGTGTATAAAGTTGTACTCTATAAAGATACAGGCTTAATATAAAGCAATCTTCTACAATATCTATCTTCATATCGATAGAATTCTATCTATATTCTATAGATCGGGCCCCGGGTCTATTTCTTTAGCTACATTTATTTTCTTGATTTGTATTGTGGATTGATTCCGATCAATCCGAAATAATAAAAAAAAGGGGGGTGGGGGTAACTCTTGTTTGAATTCTGGGATTTCTTATTATTTCAAATCGAAATCCCAGTATCTATCGAAAAAAAGAAAATCAAAGGCGTAAAAAGTCTACGGGCAGGGCAATAAAAAAAGCCGCTAATCTTTTTTTTTTAGCATTCCAAAAAATATGGAATTGAATCATTAACAGAAAGGAGTCTTTCAATTCTGAAAAGGAGTAGTAAACCCTACGAATTTGTAAAACTTGAACCATGATATGAAATGCGTCGATGCCGAAAAAGCCTAAATCCAATTTCTACAACAATAAAGCAAGCGGCGCGTACACAATACGTGACTCGCCCGGGGCAAGATTTGCTTATGCGTAGTATCTTGTTGAAGAACCACTGTATATATGTTCTTTACCCTAGAAAGACCCTAGAAAGCGCGCATTCGCTTAATTTAATATTAATAGAAGTAGTCTGTTGTTCCCCATTATCCCTATAGTATCATTATCCCTATACTATATAATAAAAATTTGAATAAATCTGATAAGAAAGTCTGATAGATAAGAGCCCTTGGGCGAGATAGAGAATTTAGTAAAATGAAAATTTCTTACTATATATATCCCCTTCCGAAATACAAACGCGGGAATCATTGAAATATCTGTTTAATTGACATTATTATTATTTTCGTTCGAATTAAAGTTCAAACAAAATGCTTTGTAGAACGATCTATAAAACACTTGATAACGTTTGATTCCTTATCGGAATTACATTACTAGTACTTCTAGAGTCCACTTCTACCCCATACGACGAGTGAAAGGGAAAATGTAAAGACTACCATTAAAGCAGCCCAAGCGAGACTTACTATATCCATGTGAATTATGTCCCCTACCTCTATGAATACGAAGGAATTATTCCATTCTTGTTCACTAATAATAGTGAAATCCAGGGTGCATAGTCAAAAGGGGATTCTTACCCCCAATTCTTTATTTAATGAACCAATCCAATAAACGCACTTAATAAAATATAAAATAAGAAATTTTAAATAAAAATAGAATTGGGAAAGATTAAGTACAAGCAAAAAATGCAACGACCCCCGTGGACAAGGGAGTCTTACTAATATTGTAGCGGAATACCTCTTCTTTTGTTAACCTTCTTCATTCATAAAAAAATGGGAAGGGAAGACAGTCGATTCTATTCTCGACTCGGGGTTACTGAACAGAAGTTTTTTTTCACTTTTTTATATAAATTATATAAAAAAACGGAATTATACAATTCAATATTGATCGAATATCTGAGTAATCAAAGGCATTCGTGAGTTTGTAGACCAAAGCCGTTTCTCCACACTAACTAACAGTTAGACTCCCCCTTGGTTATCCAATCTAATTCAAGGCCCGGTCAGTAAATATCCCATTCCATTAGTAGTGGAAGGGCTATCAAGACTTCTCGACTCCCTTCATAGTACGAAAATATTTTTTTGAATCCTATACACAAAAAGTTATGGATCTTTCCGAGAATCTCCATATGCTTCGAATTAAGTGCGTATCAACAGCCCCCTATGCTGGGGAATAGTTCGGTGAGTTATATCAAAAAAAGGGATATTTCTGGTCTTTTGTTAACCAGGCGACACCCAGATTTGAACCGGGGAAAAAAGGATTTGCAGTCCTCCGCCTTACCGCTCGGCCATGTCGCCAAAAAAATAGATGACAATATTCCATTACACCTCTTTTTGTATTTGTACTTGCATCTTGAATCCCGTTTGCCTTAACCAAAAGAAATCATTCGCCTTTTTGAGTATACCCGCCCTTTTGATTGATTCTATAAGTATCGCAAAATGCACAATACCTAAAAACTTCCCCTACCTTTTCCATTGAAAAGGTAATTTTGGACTTTCCTTCATCAAAAAATGGAACCATTAACTATTGACTTATGACTTAACTGCGAGTTCATGAATGATTTTTTGATTTAGATCTTAAATAAATTGAGTTTCCCTAATGACATAAGAAAGTCAAAAAAAATAACTAATTATTTTTGATTGAATTGATTCTTTTCAATCAAAAAATCATTCTTAATTTCCATTTTTCTCAATTTAGATAATATATATATATGTAAATATTATATAAAAAATCTTTATATATGTAAAGGAAATCCCAGAACCAGAACAGAACTTGCCCAGATATAGAATCGGATATTCAAATAATCGGATATTCAAATATAAAATATGATATAATGCCGATAGATAATTCTCCGAAAATATCGTATTTCAATTTTTCATTAAATCGATTGACGAAAAAAGTAACAATTTGGATCGACCGTCGCCCGCGCTGCCCCGAATAGAACTGCAATAAAAGAATAAAAGGGGAGACGCAGGGATATATAGACGATAGCTACACACGTTTAATAAACACAACGACATACAACCCGTTTCCCAAGTGTATTTTACGAATGCTAGTAAAGTAATAATATAATAAAAGAGAAAAGAATCGGTCAAAGTTTCTCTTTCTTTTCTAGGCAATTTTTTTTTACAACGAAATCCCAAAGGGGGTTAAGTAACAAAAAATAAACGTTGTACTGTTTCTGATTATTCTATATTTATCTCGGGGAACAGATTAAACCGCGAATCCGTTTATTTTTCCGGTATCC